ATGGATAAAGAAAGACCGTTTCAACGTCAAAAACAACAAAAACTAGAGCAAACATGTAATAGCGGATTCGGAATTGTAACCAAGCGTCTCCCATGGGTTCTATACCTGATTCATAACTAGAGAGCTTCTCTGGTCCTTCACTAATTGGGGCTAAAACTCCGGAAATTACAAATGCCAAAATGGGAATAGCACCCGATATTATTAGAAATGCCCAGAAAATATCATATTCGTGAAGCAGAAACATAAATGGACTCCTATTAATGTGGAATAGGTTGAATTATTCGATTTGAATTTCAATTGTAAATTCATCCAGAACTTCTTAAAGGGAAAGGGAATTTTTTTTGATCAAATAAAACTACATAGTTTAGAGTTTGTTTGCCATGGTGCATGCCTTATTTAAAGATTCATACAATGGAACCCCACTTACCATTTTTTTTTGATTCCATTTAGATTTTAGATATGGTATCGATATAGGATGTTCCCACCCAAAGAAAACTCTCTTACTTTATCTCGGTTTCTCTTTTTAAAAAGTAATTCAATTAAATACAAAAAAATAGTATAATTAGAATACTAATAAATAAGACTAATTATAACGTAAGAAATCGAATTAGTATAACTATATTTTTCTAGTTCATTTTATATTATAAAAATACAAATATAAAATGCATTATTTAATTCTTAATCCATTTTCACTTTTTTTTTTCGTTTTTATTGAAAAAAAAAGTGGAATGTGTTAGGGCTATACGGACTCGAACCGTAGACCTTCTCGGTAAAACAGATCAAACTAATTATTATCGAAATGATGCGAACTGTTTCAAAGACCCAACATGCATTTTCTTGCATTGGGCTCTTTCATCAACTGATTGATATAAAGATCAGTTAGTCCACCATATTTTTTCTTTTTTACAGTTTTTTACAGGAAGATAATAAGATGGCTCCATGTGTTCTGTGATTCATGATTTGAATTCTGATCTAGGAACAATACCAAAGTGTTTCAAAGAGGGGTTACCTTGACTTAGGTCTGCCTCTGGCCTAGATTAACCTAAGTTAAATGGAATCTCTATCGCTCCGCTACAAGAGTCAAATATGAGACTTCATACACCTTAAAGTTCATAGGATAAAAAGAGGTTCTTTTGAGTCCCTTATACTCATTATGCCTAGCATTGAATGGGCTGGTATTTACCTTATCAATTAGCAAATCAATGGCAGGTTCTATTTCATTTGGCACCTGAATTCGCACTTGAATCGGACCAAATCAAATATTTGTCAGGCTATTGTTCTCTTGTTCCTTCGAATCTATGGAGTAAGACATCGATTTCTCAATAAGATCAATTATGTTCATTGCATAATGGGCCCCTTTGAAAAGCATTGGCGCACGTGTAAACGAGGTGCTCTACCTAACTGAGCTATAGCCCTTGTCATAGACATCTTAACATATAGAGAATTTCTTGTCAAGATCGGATCCCACATAAGAGTTCTTTAATCCGCTTACTGTTAATGGATTGGTATTGCGTAGAAAAAATATTCCACCTATAATCCCCGAGGCGATGGGTCCTTTTTTTGTGATGATGAATAACCTACTTAACTCAGTGGTTAGAGTATTGCTTTCATACGGCGGAAGTCATTGGTTCAAATCCAATAGTAGGTAGAACTTATTAGATACCATCAACTCTGGTATCTAATAAGTTTTTCTAGCCATCTTCTTTTTTTTGTTGTATCATCTAGAATTGATTGTATTTAATTGGCAGAATCAAAATATGGTATATAATAAAGAACCTCTAAAGAACTTCTTTTTTTTTTTATGCGTTTTTTTTTTTATTTTAATTTTACTAGTAGGAAATAACATTAACAGCCTCTACTCGTGTCCGAGCTCGTCTGAGAGCTAGATTCGCCTCAATTGCTTGTCTCTTTCCCTGAGCTCCACTCAAGTTAGCTTCAGCTATTTCAAGAGCTTGTTGAGCCTCTTGCGGATCAATGTCAGTACTCATCTCCGCATCATTTCCTAAAATGGTGATCTCATTATTACTTATTCTAGCGAAACCACCCATCAAGGCTACCGTTAACCATTGGTCGTTGAGACGTATTCTCAAAAGACCTATATCTACCGCTGTGGCAATAGGGGCGTGGTTTGGTAATACGCCAATTTGTCCACTATTAGTAGATAAAATGATTTCTTTCACTTCTGAATCCAAAATAATTCGATTAGGGGTCAGTACACAAAGATTTAAAGTCATTTCTTCAATTTGCCCTCCCCTTCTAAGTTCATAGCTTTCGCGGTAGCTTCGTCGATGTTACCTACCAAATAAAAGGCCTGCTCGGGAAGACTGTCTAATTCCCCAGAAAGGATCAATCGAAACCCCCTAATTGTTTCGGCGAGACCAACATATTTCCCTGGAGAACCAGTAAAGACTTCTGCCACGAAGAAGGGTTGTGATAAGAAGCGTTCAATTTTTCGTGCTCTTGCTACAGTTAAACGATCTTCTTCGGATAATTCGTCCAACCCCAGGATAGCTATAATGTCCTGAAGTTCTTTGTAACGTTGTAAAGTTTCCTTAACTCTTTGAGCAGTTTCATAATGTTCCTCGCCAACGATCCGAGGTTGTAACATAGTTGACGTTGAATCTAAAGGATCGACTGCTGGATAAATACCTTTGGCAGCTAATCCTCTTGATAGTACGGTAGTAGCATCTAAATGTGCAAATGTCGTGGCAGGAGCAGGGTCGGTCAAATCATCTGCAGGTACATAAACTGCTTGGATCGAAGTTATAGACCCTTCTTTGGTGGAAGTAATTCTTTCTTGTAAAGAACCCATTTCGGTACTAAGGGTAGGTTGATAACCCACTGCAGAAGGCATTCTCCCTAATAAGGCAGATACTTCTGATCCCGCTTGAACGAAACGAAAGATATTGTCGATGAATAAAAGCACATCTTGTTCATTAATATCCCGGAAATATTCTGCCATGGTTAGTGCAGTCAAACCTACTCTCATACGAGCTCCTGGTGGTTCATTCATTTGACCATAGACTAGAGCTACTTTTGATTCTGCAATATTTTTTTCATTAATTACCCCAGATTCTTTCATTTCCATGTAGAGATCATTTCCTTCACGAGTACGTTCACCTACTCCACCAAATACGGATACGCCTCCATGAGCTTTGGCAATGTTATTGATCAATTCCATGATAAGTACTGTTTTACCCACGCCGGCTCCCCCAAATAGTCCAATTTTTCCTCCACGGCGATACGGAGCTAAAAGATCCACCACTTTAATCCCTGTTTCAAAGATTGATAATTTCGTATCTAACTGTATAAAAGCAGGCGCAGATCTATGAATAGGCGATGTTGTACGAGTATCTACAGGACCTAAATTATCAACAGGCTCTCCAAGAACATTGAAAATTCGTCCGAGAGTAGCTCCGCCGACTGGAACACTTAGAGCAGCTCCTGTATCAATCACTTCCATTCCTCTCGTCAGACCATCTGTAGCACTCATAGCTACAGCTCTAACTCGATTATTTCCTAATAATTGTTGTACCTCACAAGTCACATTAATTTGCTGACCGGCAGTATCTCGACCTTTAACTACCAAAGCGTTATAAATATTAGGCATCTTGCCCCGGGGGAAAACAACATCCAGTACTGGGCCAATAATTTGAGTGATACGTCCTAGGTTTTTTTCTTCAAGTGTGGAAACCGTAGAACCAGAAGGATTCGGATTGATTTTCATAATATAATAAAGTAAAATATGTCGAAATTCTTTTGATTGAGAGACTATGGTACATAGTACCAAATTGCAAATAAATTTCTGGTAGCAGTAATTAATTCAATACGAATTAAATGGGAATTAGTACTCGATTTAGTTGGTACCACCCAACCGAATAAAATTCAATCGTTTACTCATTAAATTTAAATGAGTAAATTTGCAAGTTCAATCTATTCTTTTTTCAAAGGATCAAGTAGATGAATAAGAATTGTGAGTAAGTGAAGTGTGTTTCATTTCTCTATCATTATATTATACAAAATACCAGCTATACTCGATTAGATGAAATCTATGAAATTCTAATTCGTGATTCATTATTACGATCTCATTGAATGTTTTCTTTTCCATATATCTAACTATATATCTATATATAGTTTAGTTAGTGTCTATTTTTTTTTTATTCCCCTTCTCTTTCATGGATGAATTATCCCTATTTTCACATCTAGGATTTACATATACAACACATATCACTGTCAAGGGGGAATTTTTCTTAGTATTTTTTTTTTAGATTCAAAATGGAAAGTGCCCAAATTCAATTATAAACTTGAAAAACAAAGATTGGGTTGCGCCATATATATCAAAGAGTATACAATAATGATGTATTTGGTGAATCAAATGCATGGTCTAATAAGAAACTTAATTCATTGATAATATTAGTTGAATATTTTTTGAAAGATTTTTGTCAAAGTTTTCACGCCTAATCTATATCGAGTAGACCTTGTTGTTGTAAGAATTCTTAATTCATGAGTTGTAGGGAGGGACTTATGTCACCACAAACAGAAACTAAAGCAAGTGTTGGATTTAAAGCTGGTGTTAAAGATTACAGATTGACTTATTATACTCCTGATTATGAAACCAAAGATACTGATATCTTAGCAGCATTCCGAGTAACTCCTCAACCCGGAGTTCCCGCTGAAGAAGCAGGGGCTGCGGTAGCCGCCGAATCTTCTACTGGTACCTGGACAACTGTGTGGACTGATGGACTTACCAGTCTTGATCGTTACAAAGGACGATGCTACCACATTGAGGCCGTTGTTGGGGAAGAAAATCAATATATTGCTTATATAGCTTATCCTTTAGACCTTTTTGAAGAAGGTTCTGTTACTAACATGTTTACTTCCATTGTGGGTAATGTATTTGGTTTCAAAGCCCTGCGAGCTCTACGTTTAGAGGATCTGCGAATTCCCCCTGCTTATTCCAAAACTTTCCAAGGCCCGCCTCACGGCATCCAAGTTGAAAG